GATAATTCCGATGACCAGAAGGGTGAAAATGAAGAACCTAGCACGAATGATCATTCTGATGACAGTCAAAGTGAAAATGGTAGTCCTAGTCCGAGCACGAATGATCATTCTGATGATAGTCCAAGTGAAAATGGTAGTCCTAGTCCGTTCTGGAACGATCATTCTGATGACAGTCCAAGTGAAAATGGTAGTCCTAGTCCTAGGCCGTTCCGGAATGATCATTCTGATGACAGTCTAGGCCCAAATGGCTTTCCGTCCCGGAATGATCATTCTGATGACAGTCTAGGCCCAAATGGCTTTCCGTCCCGGAATGATCATTCTGATGACAGTCTAGGCCCAAACGGTAGTCCTAGGCCGTTCCGGAATGATCATTCTGATGACAGTCTAGGCCCAAATGGCTTTCCGTCCTGGAATGATCATTCTGATGACAGTCCAAGTGAAAATGGTAGTCCTAGTGCGTTCTGGAATGATAATTCCGATGACAGTCCAAGTGAAAATGGTAGGCCGTGCCGGATCTGGACCTGGTGTAGCGAGGATACTAATTCCGATAACAGTCCAAGTCAAAATGCTAGGCCGCCCTGGATGTGGACCTGGTGTAGCACGGATGATGATTCCGAGGAAAGTCGAAATCCAGAACCTAGGCCGAATTATAATTCCTATGATTACTATTATTCCGAAAAATCTAGCACGAATGAAAGAAAAATTGTAGATTATAGCGATCTTTGGGTTCAATGTGAAACTTGTTATGGAATAAATTATAAGAGGATATTTTTTGAGTCAAGACTGTATATTTGCGAACACTGCGGCTGTCATTTGAGACTGGATAGCCCGGAGCGAATTGAACTTTCGATTGATCCAGGCACTTGGGCTCCTATGGATGAAGCGGGTAAAGAGGATTCGACTGATCCAGGCACTAGGGATCCTATGGATGAAGCGGGTAAAGAGGATTCGACTGATCCAGGCACTAGGGATCCTATGGATGAAGCGGGTAAAGAGGATGAAGACTTGCCAGTTCTGGATCCCATTGGATGGGATTCGGAGGAAGAGGAGGAAGAGGAGGAATCGGAGGAAGACGAGCCAGACGAGTGGAATCCAGATTCGTATTTGTATTCGTATTCTGATCCAGATCCAAATACGGATCCGGAGAACGAAGACGAATCGGAGAAAGACGAATCGGAGAAAGACGAATCGGAGAAAGAGGAGAAAGAGGAAGAATCGGAAGAATCGGAGGAAGAGGAGAAAGAGGAGAAAGAGGAAGAATCGGAGGAAGAGGAGAAAGAGGAAGAATCGGAAGAATCGGAAGAAGAAGAATCGGAAGAATCGGAAGAATCGGATCCAGACGAATCGGGGAAAGACGAATCGGAGAAAGAGGATTCGGAGAAAGACGAATCGGAGAAAGAGGAATCCGATCCAGACGAATCGGAAGAAGAGGATCCGGAGGATTCGTCCGAATCGGACGAATCGGAGAAAGAGGAATCGGAGAAAGAGGAGAAAGAGGAGAAAGAGGAGAAAGAGGACGAATCGGAGGAAGAGGAAGAATCGGAGGAAGAGGAGAAAGAGGACGAATCGGAGGAAGAGGAAGAATCGGAGGAAGAGGAGAAAGAGGAGAAAGAGGAAGAATCGGAGGAAGAGGAGAAAGAGGAAGAATCGGAGAAAGAGGAATCGGAGAAAGAGGAGGAATCGAATCCGGACGAAGAGGAATGGGATCTGGACGAAGAGGATTCGGAGGAAGACGAATGGGATCTGGACGAAGAGGATGAAGATCCCTATTGGGATTTATATTTTGATTCGGAGGAGGAAGAGCAAAAAAAGAAGAAATCGGATCCGGAAGAGGACTGGTCATGGTTGCAGATCGAAGAGGAAAAGGTGGAGGTGGAGGAAAAACCTTATATAGAGCGCCTTTTTGCTGCTCAAGACGAAACAGAATTATCCGAAGCTGTTCAAACAGGTATAGGTCAAATAAACGGCATTCCCGTAGCAATGGGAGTGATGGATTTTCGATTTATCGGAGGTAGTATGGGATCCGTAGTAGGTGAGAGAATCACTCGTTTGATCGAATATGCTACCAATCAAACTTTACCCCTTATTCTAGTGTGTGCTTCCGGAGGAGCCCGCATGTACGAAGGAAGTTTGAGCTTGATGCAAATGGCTAAAATATCTGCCGCTTTATATGATTATAAATTGAATAAAAAGTCATTTTATATATCAATCCTTACAACTCCTACGACTGGTGGGGTGACAGCAAGTTTTGGTATGTTGGGGGATATCATTATTAGTGAACCCGACGCTTATATTGCATTTGCGGGTAAAAGAGTAATTGAAGAAACATTAAATATAGAAGTACCTGAAGGTTCACAAACAGCCGAAGTTTTATTTGAAAATGGTTTATTGGACCTAATAGTACCACGTAATCCGTTAAAGGGCGTTTTGGATGAGTTATTACAGCTACACAATTTTTGTCCTTTGAATAAAAAATGAATAAAAAATTCAGCGGAGTCCTAAGTTAATAATAAAGTTCGAAATTCGTTAATTTTATTTGCGAAATAAATATTAAGTATTTAGTTATCGGAATCAAAGGAAAAATCCGAAAATGGATTTTTTGGGGATGGCATAAGAAGAAATTCTAGAAAGATAATGCAGATAATTTGTTTATCTGCATTATCTTTCTATATTCCTAATTCCTAAATAGGGAACCTTCTAGCAACAATATCAAAAAAAAAGGGCGAATTCTTTCTTCCGCGAAATTCAACTGGACAAGGTAAATGTAAACTAAATAAAACGAATTTCGTGTTCTTTTCTTACCTTCGGATTATAACCAATAACGAATTTGCTGGGAATTTCTAAGCGGAAAAAACTCTTTATTAGATTTATTAAAGTCAAATTCGAAAATTAAAGATAAAAGTTAGAAGACAAGAAAAAGATAAAAAATAATAGAAGAAAAGAAGAAGAAAAGAAGTGGATTAATATCCACTTCGTGCGGAAAAAAGTGCATTTAGTTAATTGTACACTCTCTGCATTTCACTTTAATTCACTTTATTCTATATACTCACTTAGATATACTTAGTATAATTATATACGAATTAGAACAAATCTAAGCTATCTTTCTAACAATAGAATATAGCAATAATAGGTAAAAAGATTAATATAAAAAGAAATAACAGATACAAATATTGAATCGAGGTGCCCATTCTATGACAATTCTCAACAACTTACCCCCTATTTTTGTGCCTTTAGTAGGCTTAGTCTTTCCAGCAATTGCAATGGTTTCTTTATCTCTTCATGTTCAAAAAAACAAGATTTTTTAAATCTGATAGATCTGATGGGAGAAATTTCATGTATTTTTTTTTTTTCAAGACTTAGAGACTTGGACTTGGATTATAACACGGATATCTATTCAGTATAATATTGTATAAAATGCGGGTTTCTTCAAACATATCAAACATAAATGAAAGTTAAAGGGTTCTTGTGCAAACGTAAATATGATATATGAGTAAATTGGCTAATTGAAAAGAAATTGGGGCGTATGTCTGAACTAAATGTAGAACACATGGATGGGGCTATATGTGTGTAAATAGGAGATTTTATGGAAAAGCTACTATTATTTTAGATCTAAGTCTAGATCTAAGGAATTTTTCCTAAAGATTCACATAAGAATATTGAGAGTTGGTAAAAGTTCCTTTGGAAAAAAAGGAAAGTCAAATTGATTTGGGCAAGTCTCCCACTTCCAATAAAATACAACTGGATCTAGTATGAGTTGGCAATCAGAACATATATGGATAGAACTTATAGTGGGGTCTCGAAAAAAAAGCAATTTCTGCTGGGCCTTTATACTGTTTTTAGGTTCATTGGGGTTTTTATTAGTTGGAATTTCCAGTTATCTTGACAGAAATTTGATATCTTTATTTCCGTCTGAACAAATCATTTTTTTTCCACAAGGGATCGTAATGTCTTTCTATGGGATCGCCGGTCTATTTATTAGCTCTTATTTATGGTGTACAATTTCGTGGAATGTGGGTAGTGGTTATGATCGATTCGATAGAAAAGAAGGGATAGTGTGTATTTTTCGTTGGGGATTTCCTGGAAAAAATCGTCGCATCTTACTCCGATTCCTTATGAAAGATATTCAGTCGATCAGAATCGAAGTTAAAGAGGGTATTTATGCTCGGCACGTCCTTTATATGGAAATCAGAGGCCAGGGTGCCATTCCTTTGACTCGTACTGCTGAGTCACGAGAAATTGAGCAAAAGGCTGCGAAATTGGCCTATTTCTTGCGTGTACCAATTCAAGTATTTTGAAATGAACTGAAGAATAAACAATTTTCTTAGCGGGAGGTCAAGGTCAAAATCCGAAGTCAAGAGTTCTCTTTCTTATAGCATAATTTAACTGAAATTCTTTTAGAATACTAATGAATCAAAAACGGCTTATATTCTATTCTATATACGCAAAAATTGGAAAACAAAACCCTTTTTGCCCTCTTATCCAAAAAATTTTTTATGCGTATGTAAATTCCCTAAATTCCCAAAATTCACTAAGAAAAAGAGTACCAAACAAATCTAAATAACGGGACTCATTTGATAGATCAAAAAAAGTATTTTGGAAAAAGATATAGAGAAAAAGATATAGAAAAAAGATATTCTCTTTTTATTTTTAATTTTTATACTATTAGAAATTTATAGGTTTGAAGCCTTGTAATAAAACTTATGCTTGATATAAGACTTTAGATCGTATAGAGTTAACGAATGAAGTCGATTCATTAAAAAAAAAATTCACAGATGCAAAATGAAAAAAAAAGCATTTACCTCTATTCTCTATTTTACATCTATAGTATTTTTGCCCTGGTGGATCTCTTTTTTATTTAAAAAAAGTCTGGAATCTTGGATTATTTATTGGTGGAATACAAGTAAATCCGAAACTTTTTTCAATGATACTCAAGAAAAGAGTATTCTAGCAAAATTCATAGAATTAGAAGACCTCCTCCTCTTGGACCAAATGGTAAAGGAATACCCGGAACCACATCTACAGAAGTTTCGTATCGAAATCCAAAAAGAAACGATCGAATGGATCAAGATACACAATGAGGATCGTATCCATACAATTTTGCGCTTCTCCACAAATCTAATCTGTTTCGTTATTCTAAGCGGTTATTATATTCTAGGTAAAGAAAAACTTATTATTCTTAATTCCTGGGTTCAAGAATTCGTATATAACTTAAATGATACAATAAAAGCCCTTTCTATTCTTTTTTTAAGCGACTTATGTATAGGATTCCATTCAACCCGCGGTTGGGAACTAATGATTGGCTCTGTCTACAAGGATTTTGGATTTACTCATAATGATCAAATTTTACCTGTCCTTGCTTCCATTCTTCCAGTCATTGTTGATACGATTTTTAAATATTGGGTCTTCTATTATTTAAATCGTATATCTCCGTCACTTGTAGTGATTTATCATTCAATGAGTGATTGAAATGAAAAAGGATCCGCTGAGCCAAATGGAATGTTTGTTATTTTGTCCATAAGTAAAACATTCAAAATCTTACTGTTTTTATATTATGCACTTCTTTTCTCTATACATCCAAGAAATTCGGATTCCTCCTAGATTTTAGTAAAAATTTTTCAGTAAATAGCAGCTTGGTAGATAGGGAACTTTACTAGGAACCCACCTAATTTTATTGTAGAAATTTTGGGGATCAACGATTGGACCATGCAAACTAGAAAGACCTTCTCTTGGATAAAAGAAGAGATTACTCGCTCCATTTCCGTATCGCTCATCATATATATAATAACTCGGGCATCTATTTCAAATGCATATCCCATTTTTGCACAGCAGGGTTATGAAAATCCACGCGAAGCAACTGGCCGTATTGTATGCGCCAATTGTCATTTAGCCAATAAGCCCGTGAGTATTGAGGTTCCCCAAGCGGTACTTCCGGATACTGTATTTGAAGCAGTTGTTCGAATTCCTTATGATATGCAACTGAAACAAGTGCTTGCCAATGGTAAAAAAGGTGCCTTGAATGTGGGGGCTGTTCTTATTTTACCTGAGGGGTTTGAATTAGCCCCTCCCGATCGTATTTCGCCCGAGATAAAAGAAAAGATAGGTAATCTTTTTTTTCAGAGTTATCGCCCGACTAATAAAAATATTCTTGTGATAGGCCCTGTTCCTGGTCAGAAATATAGCGAAATCACCTTCCCTATTATTTCTCCGGACCCTGCTACTAAGAGGGGCGTTCACTTCTTAAAATATCCCATATATGTAGGCGGAAACCGGGGAAGGGGTCAGATTTATCCCGACGGGAGCAAGAGTAACAATACGGTTTATAATGCTACAGCAACAGGTATAGTAAGCAAAATCATACGAAAAGAAAAAGGGGGATACGAAATAATCATAACGGATGCGTCAGAGGGACGTCAAGTGACGGATATTATACCTCCAGGACCAGAACTTCTTATTTCAGAAGGCGAATCCATCAAACTGGATCAACCATTAACAAGTAATCCCAATGTGGGTGGATTTGGTCAGGGGGATGCGGAAATAGTACTTCAAGACCCATTACGTGTCCAAGGCCTTTTGTTCTTTTTGGCATCTATTATTTTAGCACAAATCTTTTTGGTTCTTAAAAAGAAACAGTTTGAAAAGGTTCAATTATCCGAAATGAATTTTTAGATCTACGGATTTATCAACATCAAGTTCTTCAAAAGAAGAAAATTTTTGTTGAAAGTGATGTATGATCAAAAAAATTGTGTAAAGCCTTTTGCTTTTTTTGTTTATATTCTTTTTGGATCGGTTTGGAGGAATTCTTTTTTTTTTTTTTACTTGTACCGCGTTCTAGTCATAGTATTTAGACTTTCATAGTCTTTATACTTTTTATTTATACTTTCCGTTTAGATTTTCTATTAGTAATAATCTATTGCTAATAAGAAGAAGACTTTTTGACCTTCTCCCCTCCTTTTTTGAATTTCCATTGGAATGGTGCGATTCTCTTACTATTGTCAGATTTCACTGTCATAGAATACATTAAGAGCTTTGCTATTCTAATAGAATCAAATTCGACTACATACACATACTAAATAAGTAAGCGTAGAAGCAAAGGCTAAATGTGGGGAACGTCGGGTTCTAGGAGATATTCTTCTATTTGTCTTTCGAGTCTTCGACACAAGAAAGGGATGTGGAAAATTCCTTTTCTTGTGTCGAAATAATAATTATTCTTTTCTTAATCCCGTCCGTCAAAGATTTAGATTCTTATTTTGGATTTTTTTCCAATTTATCATAACCTACCCGTCTTTCAATTTTTCTTTTATACATATAATTAAAGTAAAAGTAGTGGACACACAAAAAAGAAAGGGAAATTGCTTGAGCAAAGCAAATAGAACTTCTTCAATGAACTTCTACAAAGATTTTGAAATACTAAAATTTAGAATCAATCTCAATCGTTATAATAAAAAAGTAAATAGAATAATTAAGGCTTTATTAGTATAAGCCTACAAAAAATTGGCATGA